GCTAGCGTAGCTTAATATAAAGCATAGCACTGAAGATGCTAAGATGAGACCTAAGAAACTCCGCGTGCACAAAGGCATGGTCCCGACCTTATTATCAGCTCTAACCCAACTTACACATGCAAGTCTCCGCAACCCAGTGAGTATGCCCTCAATCCCCCTTCCCGGGGACGAGGAGCGGGCATCAGGCACAAGTATTAGCCCAGGACGCCTAGCCGAGCCACACCCCCAAGGGTATTCAGCAGTGATAAATATTAAGCCATAAGTGAAAACTTGACTCAGTTAACGTTATATTGGGCCGGTAAAACTCGTGCCAGCCACCGCGGTTAGACGAGAGGCCCTAGTTGATATTTTAACGGCGTAAAGGGTGGTTAAGGGTGAACAGAATTTTTAAAGCCAAATGGTCCCTTGGCCGTCATACGCTTCTGGGTGTCCGAGGTCCTATATGCGAAAGTAGCTTTAATAACCAACCTGACCCCACGAAAGCTGAGGAACAAACTGGGATTAGATACCCCACTATGCTCAGCCGTAAACTTAGGCATCTAAGTACAATGAGATGCCCGCCAGGGTACTACGAGCATCAGCTTGAAACCCAAAGGACCTGACGGTGTCTCAGACCCCCCTAGAGGAGCCTGTTCTAGAACCGATAACCCCCGTCTAACCTCACCACTTCTAGCCAACCCAGCCTATATACCGCCGTCGTCAGCTTACCCTGTGAAGGGTACAAAGTAAGCAAAATGGGCACAACCCAGAACGTCAGGTCGAGGTGTAGCGCATGAGGTGGGAAGAAATGGGCTACATTTTCTGCCCCAGAATATTACGGATATGCACTGTGAAATAGTGCTTGAAGGAGGATTTAGTAGTAAAAGGGAAATAGAGTGTCCCTTTGAACCCGGCTCTGAGACGCGTACACACCGCCCGTCACTCTCCCCCGTCAAAACGCATCGAAGATAAATAACATAATAGCACTGACAAGGGGAGGCAAGTCGTAACATGGTAAGTGTACCGGAAGGTGCACTTGGATAAAACCCAGGGTGTGGCTGAGTCAGTCAAGCATCTCACTTACACCGAGAAGACATCCATGCAAGTTGGATCGCCCTGAGCCAAACAGCTAGCTCAATTACCCAATAACTAAACAATGTAAATAAAACAAAATAAGCCTWACACCAAAAATTAAATCATTCTTTTACCTTAGTATGGGCGACAGAAAAGGTTACACCCGGAGCAATAGAAAAAGTACCGCAAGGGAAAGCTGAAAGAGAAATGAAATAACTTATATAAGCACCAAAAAGCAAAGATTAAATCTTGTACCTTTCGCATCATGATTTAGCCAGTATACCCAAGCAAAGAGACCTTTAGTTTGAAACCCCGAAACCAAGTGAGCTACCCCGAGACAGCCTATTAAGGGCCAACCCGTCTCTGTGGCAAAAGAGTGGGAAGAGCTCCGGGTAGAGGTGACAGACCTACCGAACTTGGTGATAGCTGGTTGCCTAAGAAGTGAATAGAAGTTCAGCCTCGTACTCCCTGAATCAGAAGATATAAAAAGATATTAGAGGGAAATATATGAGAGTTAGTTAAAGGGGGTACAGCCCCTTTAACAAAGGACACAACCTTTCCAGGAGGATAAAGATCATAATACATAAGACATCCTGTTCTAGTGGGCCTAAAGGCAGCCATCTAAACAGAAAGCGTTAAAGCTCAGACAGAAATAAGTTTATTATTCCGACAAGAAATCTTACTCCCCTAAATATTATTAGGCCAGCCCATGCCCACATGGGAGAGACTATGCTAAAATGAGTAACAAGAAGGCCAGCCCTTCTCCAAGCACAAGTGTAAGCCAAACCGGACCAACCATTGGCAATTAACGAACTCAACCCGAGAGAGTAATGTGTATTACAACAAAACCAGGAAGAACCCACAATTAACCCATCGTTACCCCCACACTGGTGTGCTATTAAAGGAAAGACTAAAAGAAGGGAAAGGAACTCGGCAAACACAAGCCTCGCCTGTTTACCAAAAACATCGCCTCCTGCAACACAACCAAGTATAGGAGGTCCAGCCTGCCCAGTGACTACAAGTTCAACGGCCGCGGTATTTTGACCGTGCAAAGGTAGCGCAATCACTTGTCTCTTAAATGGAGACCTGTATGAATGGCTAAACGAGGGCTTAACTGTCTCCCCCCTCCAGTCAGTGAAATTGATCTACCCGTGCAGAAGCGGGTGTAATAATACAAGACGAGAAGACCCTTTGGAGCTTAAGGTACAAAAATCAACCACGTCAAGCAACTTAACAAAGAGCAGAAACTTTGTGGGTATTGATTTTTTACCTTCGGTTGGGGCGACCACGGAGGAAAAAAGAGCCTCCAGGTGGACTGGGGAAACATCCTAAAGCTAAGAGAGACATCTCTAAGCCGCAGAACATCTGACCAATCATGATCCGGCTAACAAAGCCGATCAACGAACCAAGTTACCCTAGGGATAACAGCGCAATCCTCTCCCAGAGTCCATATCGACGAGGGGGTTTACGACCTCGATGTTGGATCAGGACATCCTAATGGTGCAGCCSCTATTAAGGGTTCGTTTGTTCAACGATTAAAGTCCTACGTGATCTGAGTTCAGACCGGAGCAATCCAGGTCAGTTTCTATCTGTAACGCTGCTTCTTCTAGTACGAAAGGATCGAAGAAGGGGGGCCCATGCTTGAGGTACGCCCCACCCCTAATTTATGAAAACAAATAAATAAAATAAAGGGAGGGCCAAAACCCCAGCTGGCCAAAATAAGGACATACTGGGGTGGCAGAGCATGGTAAATTGCGAAAGGCCTAAGCCCTTTTAGCCAGAGGTTCAAATCCTCTTCCCAGTTCATGATGAGCATCTTAGTTACCCACCTAATTAATCCCCTAGCCTACATCGTTCCTGTACTTCTGGCAGTGGCCTTCCTAACATTAGTTGAACGGAAAGTACTAGGGTATATGCAATTACGAAAAGGGCCAAACGTTGTAGGGCCCTACGGTCTCCTACAACCCATCGCCGATGGAGTTAAGCTCTTCATCAAAGAACCCATCCGACCATCCGCATCGTCCCCCTTTCTATTTCTAGCTACCCCTATACTTGCCTTTGCCCTTGCCATGACCCTATGAGCACCTATACCTATGCCCCTCCCGGTTACGGATCTTAACCTGGGGATCTTGTTTATTCTAGCCCTCTCAAGCCTTGCAGTATATTCAATTCTTGGGTCAGGCTGAGCCTCAAATTCGAAATACGCACTAATTGGAGCCCTACGGGCCGTGGCCCAAACAATCTCATATGAGGTAAGTCTAGGGTTAATCCTTCTATCTACAATTATTTTTTCTGGGGGTTATACCCTCCAAACGTTTAATTCTGCCCAAGAGAGTATTTGATTATTTGTCCCCGCCTGACCCTTAGCCGCAATATGGTATATTTCAACACTAGCTGAAACTAACCGGTCACCCTTTGACCTCACTGAAGGAGAGTCGGAGCTCGTCTCCGGGTTTAATGTAGAATATGCAGGCGGTCCCTTTGCACTATTTTTCTTGGCTGAGTACGCCAACATCCTACTAATAAACACTCTTTCAGCTGTACTCTTCCTAGGGGCCTCACACATTCCAAGCATCCCTGAACTTACAACCATCAATCTTATGGCCAAAGCTGCACTCCTATCCATTGTGTTTCTATGAGTGCGAGCCTCCTATCCGCGATTCCGGTACGATCAGCTTATGCATCTTGTGTGAAAAAACTTTCTTCCCATTACACTTGCTTTTGTATTATGGCATACTGCCCTACCCATCGCACTAGCGGGACTCCCCCCACAACTATAGTTTGGAATTGTGCCTGAGAGCCCAAGGACCACTTTGATAGAGTGATTTACGGGGGTTAAAATCCCCTCAATTCCTAGAAAGAAGGGAATTGAACCCATACTCAAGAGATCAAAACTCTTGGTGCTTCCTTTACACCACTTTCTACGGGCGGGGTCAGCTAACAAAGCTTTCGGGCCCATACCCCGAACATGACGGTTAAACTCCTTCCCCCACCAATGAACCCATATGTACTTATAGTTCTACTCTCTAGTCTGGGACTGGGGACCACCTTAACTTTCGCCAGCTCTCACTGGCTCCTGGCCTGAATAGGCTTGGAAATTAATACGCTAGCGATTACCCCTCTTATGGCACAACACCATCATCCCCGCGCAGTGGAGGCGACTACCAAGTACTTCTTAACCCAGGCCACTGCAGCGGCTATAATCTTATTCGCAAGCACTACGAATGCCTGGTTAACAGGTGAATGGACCATCAACAACCTCTCAAGTCCCATTGCCAGCACAATGTTTACGGCTGCTCTTGCACTCAAGATTGGACTCGCACCAATGCACTTTTGAATACCAGAAGTTCTACAAGGATTGGACTTGTTAACAGGCCTGATCATGTCTACCTGACAAAAGCTTGCCCCGCTTGCACTGATTGTTCAAGTAGCACAAACCGTTGACCCCATACTACTTACAACGCTAGGGGTTATATCCACATTAGTGGGAGGTTGGGGTGGACTAAACCAAACCCAACTACGTAAAGTCTTAGCATACTCTTCAATTGCCCATATAGGCTGGATGGTAATTGTAATCCAGTATGCCCCTCACCTTACTGTACTTGCCCTAGGAACATACATTATTATAACCTCAGCAGCATTCCTTACCCTGAAAATACTATTATCGACTAAGGTAAGTACGCTGGCAACAGCCTGATCAAAAAGTCCCGTACTGGCATCGGCGGCTGCCCTTGTTATGCTCTCCCTAGGAGGCCTCCCACCTCTCACCGGGTTTATGCCAAAATGAATAATTCTGCAAGAACTTGGCAAGCAGGATCTTCCTATTATCGCCACAATTATAGCCCTCGCCGCGCTAATTAGTCTGTACTTCTATTTGCGACTATGTTACGCAATAACCCTTACCATTTCCCCTAACACCGCAGCCTCAACCACCCCATGACGGACCCATACAACACAAACCTCCCTCCCTCTTGCCATTTTTACTATCACTGCCCTTGGATTGCTGCCCATAACCCCAGCCATCCTCGTGCTCACCACCTAGGGGCTTAGGATAACATTAGACCAAGAGCCTTCAAAGCTTTAAGTAGAAGTGAAAATCTTCTAGCCCCTGATAAGGCCTACAAGGGATTAACTTGCATCGACTGATTGCAAATCAGACACTTTTATTAAGCTAAGGCCTTACTAGATGGGAAGGCCTCGATCCTACAAACTCTTAGTTAACAGCTAAGCGCTCAAGCCAGCGAGCATCCATCTACCTTTCCCGCCGTCGCCTTCAGTAAGGCGGGAAAAGCCCCGGCAGAGTATTAGTCTGCGTCTTCGGATTTGCAATCCAATGTGTTCTCACCACAGGGCTGATAGGAAGAGGACTTAAACCTCTGTCTTCGGGGCTACAACCCACCGCCTAAACGCTCGGCTACCCTACCTGTGGCAATCACACGCTGATTCTTCTCTACCAACCACAAAGACATTGGCACCCTTTATCTTGTATTTGGTGCCTGAGCCGGAATAGTGGGAACCGCTTTAAGCCTCCTTATTCGGGCTGAACTAAGCCAACCTGGGTCGCTTCTAGGTGATGATCAAATTTATAATGTTATCGTTACTGCCCACGCCTTCGTAATAATCTTCTTTATAGTAATGCCAATTCTTATTGGCGGGTTCGGAAACTGACTCGTACCACTAATAATTGGAGCTCCGGATATAGCATTCCCACGGATAAATAACATAAGCTTCTGATTACTACCACCCTCATTCCTATTATTATTAGCTTCTTCTGGGGTTGAAGCTGGAGCCGGAACAGGATGAACGGTATACCCGCCTCTTTCAGGTAATCTAGCCCATGCCGGAGCATCAGTAGACCTTACAATTTTTTCACTACATCTAGCAGGTGTTTCATCAATTTTAGGGGCCATCAATTTTATTACTACAACTATTAACATGAAGCCCCCAGCCATCTCCCAATACCAAACCCCCTTATTCGTTTGATCCGTACTTGTAACGGCCGTACTGCTTCTCCTATCCCTTCCTGTCTTAGCCGCCGGGATTACAATACTTCTTACAGACCGTAACCTCAACACTACATTCTTTGATCCCGCAGGAGGGGGGGACCCTATCCTTTATCAACATCTATTCTGATTCTTTGGCCACCCAGAAGTCTATATTCTTATCCTTCCCGGATTTGGAATTATTTCTCATGTTGTAGCTTATTATTCCGGCAAGAAAGAACCATTTGGTTACATAGGCATAGTCTGAGCCATGATGGCTATTGGTCTTCTAGGCTTTATTGTATGAGCCCACCATATATTCACTGTTGGTATAGATGTGGACACTCGTGCATACTTTACATCTGCAACAATAATTATTGCGATCCCAACAGGCGTAAAGGTATTCAGCTGACTAGCCACCCTTCACGGGGGGTCAATCAAATGAGAAACACCCTTACTGTGGGCTCTTGGGTTCATTTTCCTATTTACAGTTGGTGGACTAACAGGAATTGTTTTATCCAACTCGTCACTAGACATTGTCCTTCATGACACCTATTATGTAGTTGCCCATTTCCACTATGTCTTATCAATAGGTGCTGTGTTTGCTATTATAGCAGCCTTTGTGCACTGATTTCCTCTACTAAGCGGATATACCCTTCATAGCACCTGAACAAAAGTCCACTTTGCGGTTATATTTATTGGGGTGAACCTTACATTCTTTCCACAACACTTCCTTGGCCTAGCAGGTATACCACGACGATACTCTGATTACCCAGACGCCTATGCCCTATGAAATACAGTGTCATCCATCGGGTCATTAATTTCCCTAGTAGCTGTAATCATGTTCCTATTTATTTTATGAGAAGCCTTCGCCGCTAAACGAGAAGTGCTGTCTGTAGAATTAACAATGACAAACGTGGAATGACTTCACGGCTGCCCTCCTCCTTATCACACATTTGAGGAACCAGCATTCGTTCAAATTCAATCAAACTAACGAGAAAGGGAGGAATTGAACCCCCGTATGCTGGTTTCAAGCCAGCCGCATAGCCACTCTGCCACTTCCTTATGAAGACATTAGTAAAATGTAAATTATTCCACCTTGTCAAGGTGAAGTCGTGGGTTAAACCCCCACATGTCTTAAGCTCAAAGCTTAATGGCACATCCAACACAACTGGGATTCCAAGACGCGGCATCACCCGTTATAGAAGAGCTTCTTCACTTCCACGACCACGCACTAATGATTGTATTCCTAATTAGCACCTTAGTATTGTATATTATTGTTGCAATAGTCTCTACTAAGCTTACTAATAAATATATTTTAGACTCTCAAGAGATCGAAATTGTATGAACCATTCTACCAGCCGTTATTTTAGTATTAATTGCCCTACCCTCCCTACGCATTCTTTATCTTATAGACGAAATTAATGACCCACACCTAACAATTAAAGCAATGGGACACCAATGATATTGAAGCTACGAATATACAGACTATGAAAACCTGGGCTTCGACTCCTATATAGTACCAACTCAAGACCTTACCCCTGGCCAATTCCGGCTCCTGGAGTCAGACCATCGAATAGTCATCCCAATAGAATCACCCATCCGTGTCTTAGTTTCTGCCGAAGATGTACTACACTCCTGAACTGTTCCATCTCTGGGCGTAAAAATGGATGCAGTCCCAGGACGACTTAATCAAACCGCCTTCATCGCCTCGCGCCCAGGGGTATTTTATGGGCAATGCTCCGAAATCTGTGGAGCCAACCATAGCTTTATACCAATTGTAGTTGAAGCAGTACCACTAGAATACTTCGAAAACTGATCCTCGTTAATACTAGAAGACGCCTCGCTAGGAAGCTAAATATTGGACAAAGCGTTGGCCTTTTAAGCCAAAGATTGGTGACTCCCGACCACCTCTAGTGAAATGCCACAATTGAACCCCGGCCCTTGATTCGCAATTTTAGTATTCTCCTGATTAGTCTTCTTAATTCTCATCCCAACGAAAGTCTTAAACCATGTTACACCAAATGAATTAACCCCGGTAGGTGCTGAAAAACACAAAACTGAATCCTGAAACTGACCATGATAGTAAGCTTCTTCGACCAATTTGCAAGCCCTTCATATCTTGGAATCCCATTAATTGCCCTCGCAATTCTATTGCCCTCAATGTGCTATCCCGCCCCTTTATCTCGATGAATTAATAACCGACTTATTACTGTTCAAGGCTGATTTATTAATCAATTTACTAGCCAACTAATACTTCCACTCAACGTGGGGGGACATAAATGAGCACTACTGTTGGCTTCACTAATAATCTTCTTGGTAACCATAAACATAGTGGGCCTACTACCATATACCTTTACACCCACAACACAACTATCACTTAATATGGGGCTTGCCGTACCATTATGACTTGCCACAGTAATTATTGGAATGCGAAATCAACCAACAGTTGCCCTAGGACATCTTCTACCAGAAGGAACTCCCATCCTGCTGATCCCAGTACTAATTATTATCGAAACAATTAGCTTGTTTATTCGACCATTAGCTCTGGGTGTTCGTCTTACAGCCAATCTTACCGCAGGCCATCTACTGATTCAACTTATTGCCACGGCTGTATTTGTTCTCTTACCGATTATACCAACAGTAGCAGTGCTAACTGCCACTGTTCTTTTACTATTAACACTATTAGAGATTGCAGTTGCAATAATTCAAGCCTATGTATTTGTACTTCTTTTAACGCTATATCTACAAGAAAACGTTTAATGGCCCACCAAGCACATGCCTTTCATATAGTTGACCCAAGCCCATGACCCCTAACCGGAGCTATTGCTGCCCTGCTAATAACATCCGGCTTAGCAATTTGATTTCACTTCCATTCAACAACATTAATAACTTTAGGATTAATTCTTCTACTTCTCACCATATTCCAATGGTGGCGTGATATTATCCGAGAAGGGACCTTTCAGGGCCATCATACGCCCCCAGTACAAAAAGGGCTGCGGTACGGAATAATTCTCTTTATTACTTCCGAAGTATTCTTTTTTCTTGGGTTCTTCTGAGCCTTTTACCATGCGAGCTTAGCACCAACACCCGAATTAGGAGGGTGCTGGCCTCCCACGGGAGTCACCCCCTTAGACCCCTTTGAAGTACCACTTCTCAATACAGCCGTACTATTAGCGTCAGGAGTTACAGTGACATGGGCTCATCACAGCATTATGGAGGGGAACCGAAAACAAGCTGTTCAATCTTTAGGGTTAACCATCCTACTAGGGTTTTACTTCACCACTCTACAAGCCATAGAATATTATGAAGCACCTTTCACAATTGCAGACGGAGTATACGGCTCAACATTTTTCGTGGCCACCGGGTTCCATGGACTACATGTTATTATTGGATCAACTTTCCTGGCAGTATGCCTCCTCCGCCAAATCCAATACCACTTTACATCTGAACACCATTTTGGCTTTGAAGCCGCTGCCTGATACTGACACTTTGTTGACGTAGTTTGACTATTCCTTTACGTATCAATCTATTGATGAGGCTCATAATCTTTCTAGTATTAAAGTTAGTACAAGTGACTTCCAATCACACAGTCTTGGTTAAACCCCAAGGAAAGATAATGAATTTAATTATGACCGTTTTAATTATTACAATAACCTTATCCTCAGTCTTAGCCATTGTGGCTTTTTGGCTACCACAAATAAACCCAGACGCAGAGAAGCTGTCACCATACGAATGCGGATTTGACCCATTAGGATCCGCCCGTCTACCATTCTCCTTACGTTTTTTTCTCGTAGCAATTCTGTTTCTTCTTTTTGACTTAGAAATTGCTCTCCTTCTCCCACTACCATGGGGAGATCAACTCGACAACCCTACTGAAACGTTCTTCTGGGCAACAGCAGTCCTAATCTTGTTAACTCTGGGATTAATTTATGAATGAGCCCAGGGGGGCTTAGAGTGAGCCGAATAGGGAGTTAGTCCAAAGTAAGACCTCTGATTTCGGCTCAGAAGATTGTGGTTCAACTCCACGACCCCCTTATGACCCCCGTACATTTTAGCTTTAGCTCAGCATTTATTCTAGGCCTAATAGGTCTAGCATTCCACCGAACCCACCTGCTCTCTGCACTCCTGTGCCTGGAAGGGATAATATTATCCCTATTTATTGCACTAGCGTTATGGACACTACAATTCGAATCCACCGGATTTTCAACAGCCCCAATGCTTCTCTTGGCCTTTTCTGCTTGTGAAGCTAGCACGGGTCTGGCGCTCCTAGTTGCTACTGCTCGCACCCATGGGACCGACCGACTGCAGAACCTTAATCTCCTGCAATGTTAAAGGTACTAATTCCCACCATTATAATATTTCCAATAATTTGACTGGCCTCCCCTAAATGACTGTGAACGACTGCAGGCACACAGAGCCTCTTGATTGCTTTCATAAGTTTAACATGATTAAAATGAACATCTGAAGCCGGGTGAACTTCCTCCAACGCATATTTGGCTACAGATCCATTATCAGCACCTCTCCTAGTACTTTCATGCTGATTGCTCCCACTTATAATTCTAGCCAGCCAAAACCACATCAGCCCTGAACCCATTAATCGACAACGCTCATATATTATACTCCTTACCTCACTTCAGGCTTTCCTTATTATGGCCTTCGGAGCCACAGAAATTATTTTGTTCTATATTATATTTGAAACTACACTCATTCCAACCCTTATTATTATTACCCGATGGGGTAATCAAGCCGAACGCCTCAACGCAGGGACCTACTTCTTGTTCTATACTTTGGCGGGTTCACTCCCGCTCTTAGTCGCCCTTCTTCTCCTTAAGCAATCCACGGGTACCTTATCAATATTTATACTTCAATATTCGCAACCTTTACAACTCAACTCCTGAGGACATATAGTTTGATGAGCCGGCTGCCTAATTGCATTTTTAGTCAAAATACCCTTATATGGAGTCCACCTTTGGTTACCAAAAGCGCACGTAGAGGCCCCCGTAGCGGGGTCAATGGTACTAGCGGCAGTTCTGTTAAAATTGGGCGGCTATGGAATAATACGGATAATAGTAATTCTAGATCCTCTATCAAAAGAACTTGCCTACCCATTTATTATTCTAGCCCTCTGGGGTGTAATCATGACTGGGTCAATTTGCCTTCGGCAAACGGACCTAAAGTCGCTGATTGCCTACTCATCTGTAGGTCATATAGGATTAGTAGCAGGGGGCATCCTAATTCAAACCCCGTGAGGGTTTTCAGGAGCAATCATTTTAATAATTGCCCACGGGCTCGTATCCTCAGCACTATTTTGCCTGGCCAATACAGCATACGAGCGGACCCATAGCCGAACAATAATTCTTGCCCGAGGACTACAAGTTATTTTTCCATTAGCTGCGGTATGATGGTTCGTCGCTAATCTAGCAAACTTAGCACTACCCCCTCTCCCTAACCTTATAGGAGAAATCATGATTATTACAACCCTATTTGGTTGATCCCCATGAACTATTCTACTCACCGGATTGGGAACATTAATTACGGCCAGCTATTCCCTATATATGTTTCTTATATCACAACGAGGCCCAACCCCGAATCACATTGTAGGACTCCAACCATTCCACACTCGGGAGCACTTATTAGTAACGCTACATCTAGCTCCTATCATCCTCCTAGTAGCAAAGCCAGAACTTATGTGAGGGTGATGTAATTGTAGGTATAGTTTAACCAAAATATTAGATTGTGATTCTAAAGACAGAGGTTAAAACCCTCTTACTCACCAAGGGAGAACAGAAAATAGTAAGTACTGCTAATCCTTGCCCTCCACGGTTAAAATCCGAGGCTTCCTTGTGCTCTCAAAGGATAATAGTTCATCCATTGGTCTTAGGAACCAAAAACTCTTGGTGCAAATCCAAGTGAAAGCTAAAATGACACTAATAATACACTCGTCCCTCCTCCTAATTTTCTTTATCCTGATTTATCCTCTACTTACTACATTAGACCCTACCCGAGGCAAACATAACATGGCAGAGATATCCAAAACTGCCGTTAGCTCCGCATTTTTTGTTAGCCTTTTACCGCTTATAGCATTCCTTAACCTGAAAACAGAGGCTATCATTACGAACTGGCAATGAATAAATACTCAGACATTTGATATTAATATCAGCTTTAAATTTGACCACTACTCGCTGATTTTCGTCCCAATTGCTCTTTACGTCACCTGATCAATTCTAGAATTTGCACTATGGTACATGCACTCTGACCCTAACATTAACCAGTTTTTTAAATATCTCCTTACATTTTTAGTAGCCATAATTATTCTAGTTACAGCCAACAACATATTTCAATTGTTTATCGGATGAGAGGGGGTAGGGATTATATCATTTCTACTTATTGGGTGATGACATGGCCGAGCGGATGCTAATACAGCAGCCCTTCAGGCTGTTATCTATAACCGAGTCGGAGATATTGGACTCATTCTAACCATAGCTTGATTTGCAATAAACCTTAACTCCTGAGAAATCCAACAAGTTCTTACCTTGTCAAAGAGCTTCGATATGACAATTCCATTAATAGGACTTATTCTGGCGGCCACCGGGAAGTCAGCCCAATTTGGCCTCCATCCATGGCTCCCGTCTGCCATGGAGGGCCCTACACCAGTGTCTGCCCTACTTCACTCGAGTACTATAGTCGTTGCTGGTATCTTCCTCCTCATCCGCCTTCATCCTCTCATAGAAGATAATACCCTGGCTTTAACAACATGCCTCTGCCTCGGAGCATTAACCTCATTATTTACAGCCACCTGCGCCCTAACCCAAAATGATATTAAGAAAATTGTAGCCTTCTCAACATCAAGCCAGCTAGGCTTAATAATGGTCACTATTGGCCTAGACCAACCCCAGCTAGCATTCCTTCACATTTCCACCCACGCCTTCTTCAAGGCCATGCTATTCCTATGCTCTGGATCAATTATTCATAGCCTAAACGATGAACAGGACATCCGAAAGATGGGGGGCTTGTTCAATATTATGCCTGCCACCTCAACCTACTTCACCATCGGCAGCCTGGCCCTTACAGGGACCCCCTTCCTAGCCGGATTCTTCTCGAAAGACGCGATTATTGAAGCCCTCAACACCTCTTATCTTAACGCCTGGGCCCTAACTCTTACACTAATCGCCACCTCATTCACAGCAGTATATAGCTTTCGATTAGTATACTTTGTAATTATAGGAACTCCACGGTTCCTGCCCCTAGCCCCAATTAATGAGAATAACCCACTGGTGATTAATTCTATTAAACGACTTGCCTGAGGAAGCATCGTTGCAGGGCTTATCATTACACAAAACTTCCTCCCCATGAAGGCACCCGTCATGACAATACCTACTATCTTGAAGATGGCAGCCCTTGCGGTGACAATCGTAGGACTTCTGGTGGCCATCGAGTTAGCAAGCTTAACAAACAAGCAGATAAAAATTACCCCTACCATTACTGCCCATCACTTCTCTAACATGCTGGGGTTTTTTCCTACAACTGTTCACCGTCTTTTCCCTAAAGCCAAACTCACCCTTGGACAGTCGGCTGCCACTCAACTCGACAAGACATGGCTTGAAGCCGTTGGACCAAAAGGCGTAGCGTTAACACAAGCAACTATAACAAAAGTTACAGGGAATGTTGCACGAGGAATAATCAAAACGTATCTTACCATCTTCCTCCTAACCCTAGTCTTGGCCGTTATTCCAATTCTCCTTTAAACCGCACGGAGGGTCCCACGACTTAACCCACGGGTTAGTTCTAAGACAACAAGCAGCGTCAGCAGCAGCACCCATGCACAAGAAACTAGCAAGCCCCCACCAGACGAATATATTACAGCTACACCGCTAATGTCCCCTCGTAAGACAGAAAATTCTTTTAACCCATCTGCCGCCACCCATGAACCCTCATATCAGCCTCCCCATAACACCCCCGCTGCTAGACTGACTATTACCAGATAAATTACAACATATCCCAAAACAGAGCGACTGCCTCAAGCTTCTGGGAAAGGCTCAGCAGCCAAGGCTGCCGAGTAAGCGAAGACTACCAGCATTCCTCCCAAGTAAATTAAGAAAAGTACCAGTGACAAGAAAGAACCTCCATGGCCAACCAAAACCCCACATCCAACCCCGGCTGCAACTACTAAGCCAAGCGCAGCAAAATATGGTGTAGGATTTGAGGCAACAGCGACTAACCCTACAACCAAAGCTATTAGTAACACAAACATAAAATAGGTCATAATTCTTGCTCAGATTTTAACCGAGACCAATGACTTGAAGAACCACCGTTGTTATTCAACTACAAGAACCATCATGGCAAGCCTACGAAAGACTCACCCCCTAATTAAAATTGCTAACAGTGCACTAGTTGACCTGCCAGCACCATCCAACATCTCAGCATGATGAAACTTTGGCTCTCTTCTGGGACTATGCCTAGCCACTCAAATCCTTACCGGCCTATTCCTAGCCATACACTATACCTCGGATGTTTCAACCGCATTCTCATCAGTAGTCCATATTTGCCGGGACGTAAATTACGGCTGACTAATCCGCAACGTGCACGCCAACGGAGCATCATTCTTCTTTATCTGTATTTATATACATATTGCCCGAGGCCTATACTACGGATCTTACCTCTACAAGGAAACCTGAAATATTGGTGTGGTCCTTCTGCTTCTTGTCATGATGACGGCCTTCGTAGGATATGTCCTGCCATGAGGTCAAATGTCTTTTTGGGGTGCCACGGTAATTACCAATCTCCTATCCGCTGTACCATATGTAGGTGACGTTCTAGTCCAATGAATTTGAGGCGGGTTCTCAGTAGATAACGCAACACTAACACGATTCTTCGCATTTCACTTTCTATTTCCATTTGTAATTGCTGCTATAACCATCTTGCACCTCCTGTTTTTACATGAAACTGGGTCAAATAACCCGATTGGCCTCAACTCAGACGCAGATAAAATCCCCTTCCACCCATACTTTACGTATAAAGATTTGCTTGGCTTTGTAATTATACTTTTTTTACTTATGCTTTTAGCACTATTTTCTCCGAATTTGCTGGGAGACCCAGAAAACTTCACCCCCGCCAACCCCCTAGTTACACCCCCACACATTAAGCCAGAGTGATATTTCCTGTTCGCCTATGCCATTCTCCGGTCCATCCCAAACAAGCTTGGTGGTGTGCTTGCTCTACTATTTTCTATTCTAGTTTTAATAGTTGTGCCTCTGCTTCACACCTCCAAGCTACGAGGACTAACATTCCGCCCAATCACCCAATTCTTATTCTGAACTCTGGTGGCAGACATGATTATCTTAACATGAATTGGCGGCATACCAGTAGAACACCCATTTGTTATTATTGGACATGTCGCATCCGCCCTGTACTTTGCACTGTTTCTCATTTTTATACCACTAGCAGGGTGAGTAGAAAATAAAGCACTGGAATTAGCCTGCCCTAGTAGCTTAGTTTTAAAGCATCGGTCTTGTAATCCGAAGATCGGGGGTTAAATCCCCCCCTAAGGCCTCGCGAAGCAGGCTTCAGCACTTACATGGGGGCCCAGGGGGGCCCAGGGGGGCCCCCCCTACCGCCCACAGATTCTTAGTACCCAGAAAAGAGAGATTTTAACTCTCACCCCTGGCTCCCAAAGCCAGAATTCTGAACTAAACTATTCTCTGGGGATATGTCATCCTTTATGGTTTAGTACATAATATGCATAATTTTACAATAATGTGCTAATACATGTATGTATTATCACCAACTTATTATTTTAACCACAAAGCAAGTACTAAATTCTAAGACATACATAAGCATAAAATTAAGACACACAAATACTTCTACATTAAGCCGGGTAATATATTAATCCCTTAAAACTTGACCTCAAATCTTTCCTTGAAATACCTAGCTAAAATTGCACCAGAAAATATTAATGTAGTAAGAAACCACCAACGATTTACATTAAGGCACATCATGCATGATGGAATCAGGGACGCAGGGCGTGGGGGTCGCACACTGTGAACTATTACTGGCATCTAGTTCCTATTTCAGGGGTACAAGTGGAGTATCCCCCATTCGGATAATTATACTGGCATCTGATTAAGCTAGTGGTGTGGTACATATGGTTCATTACCCACCTAGCAAAGCTTCTCTTATATGCATAACGTTATCTTTTTTTTCTTCATCTCATCTTGCATCTCAGAGTGCAGGCTCAAATACTGACTAAGGTTGAGCATTTTCCTTGTATGTGATAACAAATATTCATCATCGTAAGACATAATTTAAGAACCCCATTATACTCACTCAGGTGCATACATACTTATTTCTTGCTTAACTTATCCTTACATAGTGCCCCCCTTTTTGGTTTTCGCGCGTCAAACCCCCCTACCCCCCTACGCTCAGTAAATCCTGTTATCCTTGTCAAACCCCTAAAGCAAGAAGGACCCAAGAACGTATCAGCCAACAAGTTGAAGTATAAATTGGCATGCCGCGTTATATATATATATATATATATGTGCACCCACTTTTATTTTTCGTGTTTGCTAATCACGTGTGAACCCCTACTAAAATTTTATAAAAAGGAGCTCGGCACTTAATATTCTAATATTTTTTTAAC